TTAAATTTTTAGGAGCTTGTTTTCCAGGAGTCCTAGTGATGGGATAAGAAGGACAAAGATAAGAAAGTAGAGTCCGGAGGCGATTTGACCAATGGTAATAAAGGGATCCTCGACTGGTTGTCCTCCGATCCATGTGAGAATGGCTGTATTGGCAATTAGTGCTCAGAAGAAGGTTTTTGCGATTGGGCGAAATATAAGGGAGCGCAGTTTAGATGTGTGAATAATAGGCATCAGAAAGAGGATTATGATTGAGAGAAGGAGGGCCAGGACACCTCCTAATTTGTTGGGGATTGAGCGAAGGATGGCGTAGGCGAAAAGGAAGTATCATTCTGGCTTAATGTGGGGGGGTGTGACGAGTGGGTTAGCTGGTGTAAAATTGTCTGGGTCCCCAAGCAGGTTAGGGGCGAAGGTGGAGAGAGAGGCTAGGGCACCTAACATAATAACAAATCCGAGGAGGTCCTTGTATGAGAAGTAGGGGTGAAAAGAGACTTTGTCTAAGTTAGAATTTAGTCCTGTTGGGTTAGAGGACCCAGTTTGGTGAAGAAAGAGTAGGTGAATCATACTTGCTGCTGCGATAATAAAGGGGAGAATGAAGTGAAATGTAAAGAAACGGGTGAGGGTAGCGTTGTCTACTGAGAAGCCTCCTCAGATTCATTGAACTAGGTCTGGGCCGATGTAGGGGGCGGCTGATAGGAGATTGGTAATGACTGTGGCGCCTCAGAAAGATATTTGTCCTCAAGGGAGGACATAGCCTACAAAGGCGGTGGCTATGACTAGGAACAACAGGATGACGCCAATGTTTCAGGTTTCTTTGTAGAGGTAGGAGCCATAGTAAAGACCCCGGCCAATGTGGAAGTAGATGCAGATAAAGAAAAAAGATGCGCCGTTGGCGTGAAGGTTTCGTAGGAGTCAGCCGTTATTGACATCTCGGCAGATGTGAGCAATAGATGAGAATGCAAGGGATGTATCGGCTGTATAGTGCATGGCTAGGAATAAGCCGGTGGCGATTTGGGCAATTAAGCAGACTCCGAGGAGGGAGCCGAAGTTTCATCATGCAGAGATGTTGGCTGGGGAAGGAAGGTCAATGAAGGAGCCATTGATGATTTTGAGAAGGGGGTGGGTTTTTCGGATTGTGGGGGCCATAAGTTTTCGTAGTTGAATAACAGCGATAGCTTTTCAAGCTATTGGTCCAGGTTAGAGTCCTGGCGGAAATACATGATCATAGAGATTTGTTTATTAGTGGGGCTTTTGGCGGTAGCTTCTAACCCCTCTCCTTATTATGCCGCGTTAGGTTTAGTTGGGGGTTCTGGGGTTGGGTGTTTGGTATTAATCAAGGGAGGAGTAAGTTTTTTATCTTTGGTTCTTTTTCTTGTGTACCTTGGGGGAATGATGGTAGTATTTGCTTACTGTGCTGCCTTGGTAGCGGAACCTTATCCGGAGGCGTGGGGGAGTCGGGCGGTTATGGTGTATCTTGTTGTGTACAATTTCCTGCTGTTGTTTTTGTGAGGTATACAAAAGCAGCATGAGGGGACAAAAGTTTTGTCCCCCGGGGCCGGATCAGGGGTGGTTCATGATGAGTGATGAGGAATCGGGGATCTTTTATGTAATGGGGGGTGGGTTTTGTTTTTAGGGGGATGAGGTTTATTACTAACTTTATTTGTTGCCTTAGAGGTGGTGCGTGGATACAAGTGAGGGGGGACCTTACGAGCTGTAAGATTGTGAGGGTAAAGACAAGTGTGACAAAAAAAACGGAGAGGTAGGTCTTAATCAGGCCGGTTTGGGAAATTCGAATAACTTTAATAGGCTGCAGTTGAGTTTTCTCAATGTGGTCTGGGCCAAATTTTTTTAGTAAAATCGATTCTATAAGGTGGGTAATAATTTGTCCAGCTGAATTAAGGGTAGAATCAGTGGAGGTGCGGTGAACAATTTGGTTATAGAATAGTGGGTCATATATTTTGGAGGCGGCGTAGTTAATTGGGGTAGTAGTTCAGAAGGTTTTTGCAAGGTCGTAGGCAATGGCGAAGGCTAGCAGCGTAATAATTAGGGCTGCCAGTTTTATATACGGGGGTATAGTGTGGGTAATTGGACTATTGGGGAGGGTAACATTAAAAATTAGGAGGCCGGCTAGAACACTGCCAACAGCGAGGCGGGAAAGAGAATTTAGGACACGGGGATCATTTTCGTCGAATAGGAGAATAGGGCTAGTTCGAGGATATGTTATTGAGGCAAAGTAAATTAGACGTAAACTATAAACGGCAGTGAAGGCTGTGGCAACGAGTGTAAGTACAAGGGCTATGGAATTAACATAAGATGTATTAGCTGCTTCAATAATAGCGTCTTTAGAATAAAATCCGGCGAGGAAGGGAATACCCATTAGGGCCAGACTACCGATAGAGAGGCATGTAGTTGTTATAGGGAGGGCTCGTTGGAGGCCCCCTATTTTGCGGATATCTTGCTCATCATTAATAGAGTGGATGATGAGGCCGGAGCATAAGAATAGTATTGCTTTAAAGAATGCATGAGTACAAATGTGGAAGAAAGCAAGATAGGGGAAGTTAAGTCCGATTGCGACTATCATTAGCCCAAGTTGGCTTGAGGTGGAGTAGGCAATAATTTTCTTAATATCATTCTGTGTTAGGGCGCAGGTGGCGGCAAAAAATGTGGAGATAGCCCCTAGACATAGGCAAATTGTCAGGGCTGTCTGATTTTGGGAGAGGAGGGGGTGGATGCGAACAAGAAGAAAAATGCCGGCTACTACCATGGTGCTGGAATGTAGAAGAGCAGATACTGGTGTGGGGCCCTCTATGGCTGAGGCGAGTCAGGGGTGAAGGCCAAATTGAGCAGATTTACTTGCTGCAGCGGTGATAAAGCCGATGAGAAGAATTGTAGAGGGTTGTAATGAGAGAACAAATGGAAGTTCCACTGACTGGGCATTTTTTATTAATCAGCAGAAAGTTAATAGGAAGCCAATGTCCCCAACTCGGTTATAAAGGACGGCTTGTAGTGCTGCGGCAGCGGCGTTGCTTCGTGCATGGTACCATCCGATCAAGAGAAATGATATAATGCCTACGCCTTCCCAGCCTATAAATAGGAGAAGAAGGTTCCCGGCGCATACAAGGGTAATTATTGCTAGGAGGAAAATTAGAAGATATTTGAAGAAGCCATCAATATTAGGATCAATATGCATATATCAAGTAGAAAATTCTAGGATGCTTCATGTAACTATGAGGGCGACAGGGATGAAGAGAATGGCATATTTGTCAAATTGTGTTGTTAGGGAGAGGTTGGAGATACCCAAATCAAATCATTTTAGGCTTGCTGAGGTATCTATTTGGCCTTCAGAAATAAAGAGGAGTAAGGGAATAAGAGAAACAAAAAATGCGTGTTTTACTGCGTTTTTGGCTTCTAGGTGGAAGGTCTTGGATTTTGGGTTTGTTAAAGGATAAACAATAAGAAGAATGGAGGTAATTATGGCGGCGAAGGCTATTGCATTTAGTGAATACATAACTTATACTAGGGTTTAATGGAGTATAAGTACGAGCGGGCCATGGAATTGAACCATGGGGGTGAGGAATTAGCAGTTCTCATTACTCCAGTCGGGCTCGGTGAATAAAAGGGGTTCAACCTTTGTTTCTAGAATCACAATCTAGGGTTTTTGTTAAACTATATTCACAGAAAATTAATTCTGGTTTGAGTACAAGGAGGAGGCCTGGTAAGATATGGAGGAGGAGAAGTAGGTGTTCACGAATTTGAAATGGAAACAGTGTTTTGATATGCGTTGGGAGGGGGCCTCGTTGGGTGGATCAGAGGACATACAGAGTATAGGCGGTTGTGAAAATAAGGTTTAGGGCTACAATCAGGAAAGCGATTGGGGATCAGTTAAAAAGAGAGATTATAATGAGGACTTCACCTGCAAAGTTGATAGACGGGGGTAGGGCTATATTAAATAAAATAATTGTTAATCATCAGGCTCCGGCTAGAGGAAAAATAAGTAGGGCCCCTCGGAGGAGAATTATTGTTCGGCTGTTTGTGCGTTCATAGGTGGTGTTGGCAAGGCAAAAGAGAGCAGATGAAGTGAGTCCGTGAGCAATTATTATTGCTATTGCTCCTGAGTAGCTTCAGGTAGAGGAAACTAGGGCGGCAGCGACTACTAAATTTATATGGCTGACTGATGATATGGCAATGAGGGATTTTAGATCTGTCTGTCGGAGACAGAGGAGAGCGGTGGCTAAAATACCTAGAATAGCGATGAGTATAATAAATAGGGTTTGGTTTAAGGCATCTTCTTGGAGAAGAGATGAAGTGCGGAGGATTCCATAGCCCCCTAGTTTTAGAAGGGTGCCTGCCAGAACTATAGAGCCCGCGATTGGGGCTTCTACGTGGGCCTTGGGGAGTCAAAGGTGGAGACAGTATATTGGGAGTTTTACTAAGAATGCTGCGTTGTAAGTGGCTCAGAAGAGGCCCGGATAGTTTGTTGAGGCTTGAGAAATATTTAGGGTATGGGTAAGAATTGGTAATAGGGAGCCGTGCGTTGAATAGAATTTAATAAGCCAAATTATTAGTGGAACTGCCCCTAGTATAGTGTAAAATGCTAAATATGTACCCGCTTCTAGGCGTCGTTCTTGAGCTCCCCATCGGGTAATAATAATTATTGTTGGAACTAGGGAAGCTTCAAAGAAAATAAAAAAGAGTATTAAGTCTGAGGATGTAAAGGCTAAAAGGGTTGTGAGTTGCAGAAATGTGCTGTTAGCAATATAGGCCCGCTGGCGGCTGACGGGTTCGAGATATATTTTACTTTGGCTCGCCAGTATGGTGAGAGGAAATAGTCAGCAGGTTAAAATGGCGAGGGGGCCGGAGATTTTGTCGATAAAAAATAAGGAATTCGAGAAATTAAAGTCTTGTAGAAAAATTCAAGATATTGAGAAGAATGCGATAAAGAAGCCTTGGGTAGTAATTAGGGTTCATAAGTGCTTAGGGGGTGCTAGAAAGGTTGTAAGAAACACGGAAAGTCAGGCAGAAATAATTATTAGCATTGCAGAAGATTAAGTGTTTTAAGATTGTCATTACCGTGTGAGCGGGCAGTGGCAACTATCAGGGAGAGTCCTAATCCTGCCTCACAGGCAGATATTGTTAGTATTACTAGGGGGGCTATGAGGGGGGCTACTGAGAGTTGGTTGGGCCATAGGCTCAGGCCAATGAAAATAGTAAGCATTATACCTTCTAGGCATAAAAGGGCGGAGAGGAGGTGCATGCGATGGAAAGACAATCCTATGAGTACAATGGTAAATATCATAATTAAAAAGAAGGTCATAGAGATACTATGGATTTAAACCATAATTAACTGAGCCGAAATCAGTTGTCTTTTTTGGACTAGCATCTCACTCAGCTCATTCCAGGCCTCCTTGGAGTCATTCGTAGATGAAGCCTAGGGTTAGTAGAATAACGATTACAGAGGCTCAAATAATAGTTATAATTGGGTCCGGAAGTTGGATGGCTCATGGAGTCGGAAGGAGGAGGGCGATTTCCAGGTCGAACAGGAGGAAAAGGATGGCAACAAGGAAGAAGCGTATAGAGTATGGTAGTCGGGCGGATCCTAGGGGGTCAAAGCCGCATTCGTAGGGGGAGAGTTTTTCAGTATCTGGGGTAATAAGAGGGAGCCAGAAGCTTACGACGGCTAGAATAATCGAGAGTAGGGAGGCGATGGAAAAGAAGAGAAGCATTATTTTCTCTCGGATTTTAACCAAGACTAGGTGATTGGAAGTCATCTGTACTAGCTATACTAAGAAAATATGAGCCTCATCAGTAGATTGAGACATAAAGGAAGAGTCAAACAACGTCTACAAAGTGTCAGTATCATGCGGCAGCTTCAAAGCCGAAGTGGTGTTGGGAGGTGAAGTGGAAAAATAGTTGGCGGAGGAAACATGTAATAAGGAATACTGAGCCGATAATAACATGTAAACCGTGGAAACCGGTAGCGACAAAGAAGGTGGTTCCGTAAATACCATCAGCAATGGTAAATGGGGCTTCATAATATTCTATGGCTTGAAGGAGGGTAAAATAAAGGCCTAGGGTGACTGTAATAGCCAAGGCTTGAAGAGCCCCTTTGCGGTCGGCTTGCATAATGCTGTGGTGAGCTCATGTAACTGAGACCCCCGAAGCGAGCAGGACTGCTGTATTAAGGAGGGGAATTTCAAAGGGGTTAAAAGGGGTAATCCCTGTTGGGGGTCAGCATTCGCCTACTTCTGGGGTTGGGGCGAGGCTTGCGTTATAAAAAGCTCAGAAGAAACCAATAAAGAAGAATACTTCAGAAGTGATAAACAGGATTATCCCGTAGCGGAGGCCTTTTTGTACTGGAGGTGTGTGGTGGCCTTGGAATGTGCCTTCACGTACTACGTCTCGTCATCATTGGTACATGGTTAAGAGCATAAGGGTTAGGCCTATGGCTAGAATAATAAAGGTATTAAAATGGAATCATGCGGCGAGGCCTGATGTGAGTAGAAAAGCGGCGGCGGCTCCGGTTAAGGGCCAAGGGCTGGGGTCGACTATGTGGAAGGCGTGAGCTTGGTGGGCCATAAGTGTTTTCTTGAAGATACAGGCTAAGGAGTAGGACGAAGACATAGGCCTGGATTATTGCGACTGCAATTTCAAGAATTGTCAGAAGGACCAGAACAGTGAAGGTTAATAAAGAGGCTGTGGGGGATAAGGAGAAGATTGCGGAGACAGCTGAGGAAATTAAGTGAATTAATAGATGACCAGCAGTTAGGTTGGCGGTGAGTCGTACCCCCAGGGCCAGAGGGCGGATGAATAGGCTAATAGTTTCGATTAAAATTAGGACTGGGATTAGTGGGGTTGGGGTTCCTTCTGGAAGGAAGTGCGCTAGAGAGTGATTGAATTGGTTGCGAAATCCCAGGAGAACAGTTGCTAGTCAGAGTGGAACTGCTAGGCCAAGGTTAATTGACAGTTGGGTTGTGGGAGTGAATGTATATGGTAAGAGGCCCAAGAGGTTCATGCTTAGAAGAAAGGCTATTAAGGAAGTAAGAAGGAAGGCTCATTTGTGGGCTGGGGCATTTAGGGGTAGAAAAATCTGCTTAGTGAATACAGTTAAAAATCAGGTTTGGGAGGTTAAGAGGCGGTTGTTTACTCATCGTTTAGATGGTGTTGGAAAAAGAAGTCATGGGACTAACATGGCTAGAAGAATAAGAGGAATACCAAATGAGGTTGAGGAGGCAAATTGGCTAAACAAGTCTATTGTCATGGTCAGGTTCAGGTAAAGTTAGTTGTTTTTGTACCTTTAGGGTTTGGTTCATTTAGATTAGTGTGGCCTAAGATTTTACTTGGTGCTAGAAATGTAAGAATTAATCATGCGAGGAATAAATAAAAGAGTCATGGGCTGGGGTTGAGTTGGGGCATTCACTAAGGGTGGTTGGAATCACCTATCTACAGCTTAAAAGGCTGTCGCTAACCTACAGCTTCTTAATGAGGCGTCTTGGGCGGTGTTAATTCAGTTTAAGAAGTTAGGAACTGGTAAGGCTTCTACTACAATTGGCATAAAGCTGTGGTTTGCTCCGCAAATTTCTGAGCATTGGCCGTAATAAATTCCTGGGTGAGCAATAAGGAAAGAGGATTGATTTAGTCGGCCTGGGATTGCGTCCGATTTTACACCTAGAGCGGGAACTGCTCATGAATGAAGGACATCTTCGGCGGTGATTAAAATTCGTGCGGCTGTTCCGATTGGGGTAACCATACGATTGTCTACTTCTAGTAGTCGGAAGTGGCCAGGCTCAAGGTCTTTAGTGGGAACTATATAGGAGTCGAAGCTGAGGTCGGTAAAGTCGGAGTATTCGTAACTTCAATATCATTGGTGACCAATTGTTTTTACGGTTATGTCTGGATTGCTAATTTCGTCCATTAAGTAGAGAATACGGAGGGATGGAAGGGCAATTACGATTAGAATAATAGCTGGCATAATTGTCCAGACTATTTCAATTTCTTGGGCGTCAATAGTATTAGTGCTGGAAAGTTTAGTTGTCATTAGGACAGAAATAATATACAAAACAAGCATACTAATTAAAAGTACTGCTATGAGAGCATGATCATGGAAGTGGAGAAGTTCTTCTATAATTGGTGAGGCTGCGTCTTGGAAGCCGAGTTGGGTGGGGTGTGCCATAGAGGGGTACAAGGGTTTAACTAGTAATTTTGTCTTGACAAGGCAATGTTATAATTTAACTAACTCCTCAAAGAAAGTGACAGAGAGGCTATGTGTCTGGCTTGAAACCAGGGTACGGGGGTTCAATTCCCTCCTTTCTCGTGTTAATTTGATAGAGAAAGTTGACTCTTCAAAGGTGTGATAATGAGGTGGGAATCCCAGTAGTCATTCGATGTTAGTTGAAGTAAGTTCTGACCCCGAGAATAGGCGTTTAGCGGCGAAGGCTTCTCAGATAATAAACATCATTATTACTACAGCTACAAGAGAGATTAGGGAGCCAACAGACGAGACTGTATTTCAGAGGGTGTATGCGTCTGGATAGTCTGAGTAGCGACGGGGCATTCCGGCCAGACCGAGGAAGTGTTGAGGGAAGAATGTTAGGTTTACTCCAGTAAATATAACAACAAAGTGGATTTTTGTTCATAGCTCATGAAGGGTGTAGCCAGTAAATAGAGGGAATCAGTGGACAAAGCCGGCTATAATAGCGAAAACAGCTCCTATAGACAGAACATAGTGGAAGTGGGCTACAACATAGTAAGTGTCGTGGAGAACAATATCGATAGAGGAATTGGCCAGGACGATGCCGGTCAGTCCACCAACTGTAAATAGGAAAATAAACCCAAGGGCCCACAGTATCGGGGCTTCTCACTTGATGATTCCTCCGTGCATGGTGGCCAATCAGCTAAATACTTTGACTCCGGTTGGGATGGCAATGATTATTGTTGCTGATGTAAAATAGGCGCGTGTGTCTACATTAAGGTCTGTGGTAAATATATGATGAGCCCACACGATAAAGCCTAAGAGGCCAATGGATAATATTGCTCAGACCATGCCCATATAACCAAAAGGTTCTTTTTTGTTGGAGTAGTAGGCTACTACGTGGGAAATAATTCCGAATCCTGGGAGGATCAGAATGTAGACTTCAGGATGGCCAAAGAATCAGAATAAGTGTTGGTAAAGGATGGGATCTCCTCCACCCGCTGGGTCAAAGAATGTTGTATTTAGATTACGGTCAGTAAGAAGTATTGTAATGCCGGCTGCCAGTACAGGAAGGGAGAGCAGAAGTAGTACGGCGGTAATTAACACAGATCAAACGAATAGGGGTGTTTGGTATTGTGTAATAGATGTGGGTTTCATATTAATAATAGTTGTAATAAAATTAATAGCCCCTAAAATTGATGAAACCCCGGCTAAGTGAAGGGAAAAAATGGCCAGGTCTACAGACGGTCCGGCATGGGCGAGATTGCCGGCTAGAGGGGGGTAAACAGTTCAACCTGTCCCTGCTCCTGCTTCTACTGTCGAGGAAGCTAGGAGAAGAAAGAAGGAGGGTGGTAGAAGCCAGAAGCTTATATTGTTTATTCGTGGGAAGGCCATGTCAGGGGCGCCGATCATTAGTGGGACAAGTCAGTTTCCGAAGCCCCCGATTAGAATAGGCATGACTATGAAGAAAATTATTACAAAAGCGTGGGCGGTAACAATTACGTTGTAGATTTGGTCATCGCCGAGAAGGGTTCCGGGTTGGCTTAATTCCGCTCGGATAAGCAGGCTTAAGGCTGTGCCGACTATCCCTGCTCATGCGCCAAAGATTAAGTAAAGGGTTCCGATATCTTTATGGTTAGTAGAGAAGAATCAACGGGTAAATATCACAGGTAAAGTGGCCGAGCAGGTGGCGGGTTGTAGCCCCGAAGACAGAGGTTTAAGCCCTCTCTTTACCAGGTCCTGGGGTGTTAGCACGTGTGGTTGCAAACCACGAGATGCAGGGTAATTCCTGCCGGGGCTTCTCCCGTTTTTTAATAAGCGGGAGAAGTAGAATGAAGCTCGCTGGATAGAGTGTTTAGCTGTTAACTAAAATATTACGGGATCGAGGCCCGTCATTCTAGAGGGCTTTATCTTAATCTAAAGGGCCTGAGTTGCATTCAGGAGATGTAGGTTGATATCCTGCAAGTCCTACAGAAACTGAAGGAGTTTAACCCTCGCTTAAGGCTTTGAAGGCCTTTGGTCTGTGCTAGCCTAAGTTTCTAAACGAATAGGAGGAGTGTGGGAGTGAGTGGGAGGGAGATGAGTGCGATGGTGTTTGCAATGGCAGTGGATAGGTGAGTTTTGGTTGAAGATCGTCATGAAGAAAATGAATTCGGGGTGTTGGGGGGGAGGGTGAGGGAGACGATGTATGTTAGCCGTAGGTAGAAGAAGAGAGCTAATAGGGAGGCTAGTATAATTAAAGATGCTAGTAGGGTGGCATTTTGTTTAATTAGTTCTAGAACAATAAGAAGTTTAGGGGCAAAGCCCGTTAGTGGGGGAAGACCTGCTAGTGAGAGGAGAACTAGAAGGGTGGTTGCAGTAAGAGTGGGGGTTTTTGACCATGAAATAGAGATTTCAGACATTTTTGTGGTAGAAATTGTTATGAGGGACAGGAATATGGATGTTGTCATGAAAATATAGAGAATAAAGTTAAAGAGGGTTAGGTGGGGGGCAAATTTAAGTACAACAATTATTCAGCCTAGGTGACCAATTGAGGAGAAGGCTATAATCTTACGTAGTTGAGTTTGGCCAATTCCACCTCAACCGCCAACTAAAATGGAGGTGAGGCCTAGGATAATTGTTAAGTTTAGGTTGATGAGGTGAGAGGTTTGTAAAAGAAGGACTATTGGGGCAATTTTTTGTCAAGTAGACAAAATAAGTCCTGTAGGGAGTGAAATACCTTGTAGGACTTCTGGCATTCAGAAGTGAAGGGGGGCAAGGCCTAGTTTTATTATCAGGGCAATGGAGAGGGCATTTATTGGTAAATCAGTAAGTGAATTAATGTTCCATTCTCCTGTTATTCATGCGTTAATAAGGCTTGAAAATAGAAGCAGGGCGGAAGCTGTGGCTTGTGTAAGAAAATATTTTGTGGCAGCTTCAATGGCTCGTGGGTGGGGGGTTTTTGTTATGAGGGGAATAATGGCAAGAGTGTTAATTTCAAGGCCAACTCAGGCTAAGAGCCAGTGGTAGCTTGAGAGGGTGATGGTAGTTCCAATGGCGAGGCTAAATAAAAAAATTGTCAGGGCGAGGGGATTAATTAGTAAAGGAAGGATTTTAACCAACATTGTTGGGGTATGGGCCCAAAAGCTTATTTAGCTGACTTTACTAAGGAGTAGTATAAAGGAAGTACAAAGGGTTTTGATCTCTTAGGTGTAGGTTCGACTCCTATCTCTTTAGAGGAAGTGAGGGGGTTTGAACCCCTATTAGCCTCCCTATCAAGGAGGTCCTTAGCTTTCAGGCACGCTTCCAGGGCAGTGGGGGGGTGAAGAGAAGGGAAATTGGCATGGAAATATGAAAGATAATGAGAGCTAGTGTAAGAGGGAGGAAGCTTTTTCATACAAGGTGTATAAGTTGATCGTAGCGGAATCGTGGGTAGGAGGCTCGGACTCAGAGAAAGCAGAGGGAGAGGATTGAGGCTTTAGTTATAAGTAGGGCTGTAGAGAGAGGTAACGAGGAATAGTGTGAACCGAGAAAAATAATGGTGGATAGGGTATTTATTATGAGAATATTAGCATATTCTGCGAGGAAAAATAAGGCGAATGGGCCGCCGGCGTATTCTACATTAAACCCGGATACTAATTCTGATTCACCCTCTGTGAGATCAAATGGAGCTCGGTTGGTTTCGGCCAGGGTGGAGACAAATCATATAAATGCTAGAGGTCAGAGGGGAAAGATAAATCATAGTTGTTGTTGGGAAAAATTAAAGGCGGAGAGGGTAAATCCGCCTGCTAAAAAGATAGTGCAGAGAATAATAAGGGCTAGTGTAACTTCATAGGAGATGGTTTGGGCAACGGCTCGGAGGGCCCCAATTAGGGCGTATTTGGAATTGGAAGCTCAGCCTGAGCCTAGAATTGTATAGACGGTTAAACTTGAGATAGCTAGGATAAATAGGATGCTTAGGTTAAGGTCTGAGTAGGGGACAGGTAAGGGGAATGGGGTTCACATGACTATGGCGAGGGTCAGGGCTAGGGTTGGGGCAAGGATAAAGAGGATCTGGGAAGATGTAGATGGGCGGATAGGCTCTTTAGTAAATAGTTTAAGACCATCAGCAATGGGTTGTAGAAGTCCGAATGGTCCAACAACATTGGGGCCTTTACGGTGTTGTGCATAGCCGAGAACTTTCCGTTCGACTAAGGTTAAAAATGCGACCGCGAGGAGAATAGGGGCAATATAGAGTAGTGGGAGGAGGTGCATAAGGAGGAGTTGCATAAGTTAGCGAGGGGATTTGAACCCCTGGTTAAAAGGGCTTAGATCTTTTGCATAACCAAGCTCTGCCACGCTAACTACCTTGGTCTGCGGTGCAGTGTTAGGTCCGAACTAATTGAGATAAATTCATTAGTGAAGAGTATGGCTTGTTTTTACATTGGCCATGTTGCCCCGATCCTTTCGTACTAGGGGAAACGCTTTATAGATAGAAACCGACCTGGATTGCTCCGGTCTGAACTCAGATCACGTAGGGTTTTAATCGTTGAACAAACGAACCATTAGTAGCGGCTGCACCACTAGGATACCCTGATCCAACATCGAGGTCGTAAACCTACTTGTCGATAGGGGCTCTTGAAGTAGATTGCGCTGTTATCCCCAGGGTAACTTGGTTCGTTGATCGAATAATCGGGTCATAAACATCAGTTTATTGATTCTTAGAGCTGTGGTTCGTGGATAAGGGCATAAAGCCCGTTTGTCGTGGAGGTTAATTTTTACTCCGCGGTCCCCCCAACCCAAAACTAACATAGAGGTCTCTTGGGCTAAAGTGGTTTAAGTGCGTAGAGGTATATGTTGAGTTTGAAGCTCCATGGGGTCTTCTCGTCTTATAGGTTAATCCCCGCTTCTTCACGGGGAGATCAGTTTCATTGATTGGAGAAAGGAGACAGTATAGCCCTCGTGATGCCGTTGATACGAGTCCCTATTTAAAGAACAAGTGATTATGCTACCTTCGCACGGTTAGGGTACCGCGGCCGTTAAACTATGTCACTGGGCAGGCTGGACCTCTTATGTTTAATCAAGAGGCGATGTTTTTGGTAAACAGGCGGGGCTAAGGTTTGCCGAGTTCCTTCTTTCTCTTTTAATCTTTCCTGAAATGCGCTGGTGTTAGGCTAACGTTAGTGATTATAGGGTTTTCTAGTTGAGTGTTGCTATAATAGAGACATTTACGTTAACTACCAATGGTAGGTCCATTTTGGTTTATGCTTGCATTAGGAGAAAGGCAATTTCTTATTACTAGTTCTAGCATAATAACTTTTATATTAATATAAAACAGTTCAGTAGTGATTAAGGGTTAAAATAAATTTAAGGAATTAAGGGAAGCTTGTGGTTAAGCTTTAACGCTTTTTAGAAGGTGGCTGCTTTTAGGCCCACTTTACTTGGGTGCACCCATATTTACCCGGTGTCTGAGGTTGTACCCTGCTTCAAATAAGCTGTGCCTTATTTGAATAGCTCTTAAGTTTAAGGTTGTGTTTGGGGTAACGGTAAAAACTTAAGGTAGAGCTTAAACTCTTTTCCTGAACAACCAGCTATCTCTAAGCTCGGTAGGCTTTTCACCTCTACTTAAAAATCTTCCCACTCTTTTGCAACAGAGACGGGTTGGCCCCTTTGGGCTGTTTTGAAGTAGCTCGTTTAGTTTCGGGGAGTCAAACTAAAAGTTTCTTTTTGCTTGGTTGGACTAGCTAGACCATGATGCAAAAGGTACGAGGGTGAGTCTCTGCTGTATTGGGCTTTAAAGTTATTTCATTATTATTTCATCATTCCCTTGCGGTACTGTATCTGAAGCGCCTAGAAATTTTTTGATCGCCTGTACTAAAATGTTAAAATGTTTTGTTTGAAGGGCATAGGGTTAAGGTGTTCATGCGGGTGGAGTAGGGCTAGATTTTAGGCTCAAGATAGTCCGAGTTGAACAGACATTTCTCCGGTGTAAGCGGAGGGCTTTAATTAAGCTATATCTTGTTGTAGACCAAGTGCACTTTCCAGTACACTTACCGTGTTACGACTTGCCTCTTCTAAGATGCGGTATTGGGTTAAATACCTGGGTGAAGTGCTATCGAAGAGGGTGACGGGCGGTGTGTACGCGTCCCAGAGCCAGGTTAAAAGGAACACTCTATTTTCCTTTTACTACTAAATCCGCCTTCATGACTAAGGTTTCACAGAGTCTTTCGTTTGTTCTAAACTAGAAATTGTAGCCCATTGCTTTCCATTCCGTAAGCTGCACCTTGACCTGACGTGTTGATGAGGATCATTGGGCCTACTGTAAGCGTTCACATGGTAGGCTTTCGACGGAGGTATACAGACTGATGGGCGAGGAATGGTTAGGTGTATCGGGGATCATCGATTATAGAACAGGCTCCTCTAGGTGGGTGGGACACCGTCAAGTCCTTTGGGTTTTAAGCATAGCTCGTAATTCCCTGGCGTTGGTTGGTGTGAGTTAATTGTTTACGGCTAGGCATAGTGGGGTATCTAATCCCAGTTTGTCTTCCTAGCTGTCGTGTATTCAAGTGTAATTAGGGTAACTTTCGTTTACGGTTTTCTTAACAACAAGCTTATCACTACTAAGTGTTAATTTAACCCTAATTGGTGGGAACTTTAATCACGCTTAACGCCGATGACCATCAGCTCGGGCCCCACGGTGTAGCCGCGGCGGCTGGCACCGGGTTAGCCGGCCCTCTTTTCTCTAACTGAGTCAAGCTATCGCTTATACGCAAGATTTATCACTGCTGAATACCCTTGGGGGTGTGGTGAGACTAGGCGTTATGGGCAGAAGGTTGAGCCTGATGCCAGCTCCTTGGCCTGGTTAAGGTTGAAAGGGCGTTCTCACGGGTGTGCTGAGACTTGCATGTGTAAATTGAGAAACAGTTGATGGTAAGGCTAGGACCAAACCTTTATACTCTCAGAACTTTTTAGGGTTCATCTTAGCGTTTTCAGCGCTATACTTTGTGGTTAAGCTATAAGAGTGCAGGGCATAATTTAAATAGAATGCCGGCTTTGGGGGCCGGTAGTAAAGGTTAAATTCCTTTTGCCTTGAAGCCTTGGGCAGGGTTTAGGCTGCAGTCTCCGGCTTACAAGACCGGTGCTTTGATTTAAGCTACTAAGGCGCAGCTTTTACTTGGACTTGCACCAAGAGATGCTGGCTCCTAAGGCCAGTGGAGGGCTCTTTTCCTTTAAAAGCGGATGGGTGGGGAGGGTTATTAAAATTAAGTGGTCTAATCTTATGGTAGGTATAAAGTTGTAAGGGTGGGCTAAATTTATATTATTCAGGCAATCTCATACAAACAGAAAATTTAGGTGAGTTAAGGTTGTTTGGAGGTTGGGGCGGGTAGTTTGGGGAATAGGAAGGATATTAGTAGATAAATAACAAAGGCAGATGACAGTATCAGAGAATGGTTCGCGAAACTCGTGGCAGTTCATGTGGGAATACAGGGATGTTATAGGTTTAATAAATACGTGGTAACCCACAAGGATAAGTAATCCACAAGGATAAGTAACCCACAAGGATAAGTAACCCACAAGGATAAGTAACCCACAAGGATAAGTAACCCACAAGGATAAGTAACCCACAAGGATAAGTAACCCACAAGGATAAGTAACCCACAAGGATAAGTAATCCACAAGGATAAGTAATCCACAAGGATAAGTAATCCACAAGGATAAGTAATCCACAAGGATAAGTAATCCACAAGGATAAGTAATCCACAAGGATAAGTAATCCACAAGGATAAGTAATCCACAAGGATAAGTAATCCACAAGGATAAGTAATCCACAAGGATAAGTAATCCACAAGGATAAGTAATCCACAAGGATAAGTAATCCACAAGGATAAGTAATCCACAAGGATAAGTAATCCACAAGGATAAGTAATCCACAAGGATAAGTAATCCACAAGGATAAGTAATCCACAAGGATAAGTAATCCACAAGGATAAGTAATCCACAAGGATAAGTAATCCACAAGGATAAGTAATCCACAAGGATAAGTAATCCACAAGGATAAGTAATCCACAAGGATAAGTAATCCACAAGGATAAGTAACCTACAAGGATAAGTAACCTACAAGGATAAGTAACCTACAAGGATAAGTAACCTACAAGGATAAGTAACCTACAAGGATAAGTAACCTACAAGGATAAGTAACCTACAAGGATAAGTAACCTACAAGGATAAGTAACCTACAAGGATAAGTAACCTACAAGGATAAGTAACCTACAAGGATAAGTAACCTACAAGGATAAGTAACCTACAAGGATAAGTAACCTACAAGGATAAGTACCTACAAGGATAAGTACCTACAAGGATAAGTACCTACAAGGATAAGTACCTACAAGGATAAGTACCTACAAGGATAAGTACCTATAAGGATAAGTACCTATAAGGATAAGTACCTACAAGGATAAGTACCTACAAGGATAAGTACCTATAAGGATAAGTACCTATAAGGATAAGTACCTATAAGGATAAGTACCTATAAGGATAAGTACCTATAAGGATAAGTACCTATAAGGATAAGTACCTATAAGGACTCGATAGTTTTTATATAGTTAAGTAAGCCCTAGGTGGGGCAGGGCAGGACAGTGGTGTGGCCCACAGCAGAACTCCTATAAACCTTAATCTCGGGGGGGGTTTTAAGGCAATCTATAGGAAAAAAAAAGTTGACGGTCACAATCCCATGGCAGAACTCCTATAAACCTTAATCTCGGGGGGGGTTTTAAGGCAATCTATAGGAAAAAAAAAAGTTGACGGTCACAATCCCATGGCAGAACTCCTATAAACCTTAATCTCGGGGGGGGTTTTAAGGCAATCTATAGGAAAAAAAAAAGTTGACGGTCACAATCCCATGGCAGAACTCCTATAAACCTTAATCTCGGGGGGGTTTTAAGGCAATCTATAGGAAAAAAAAAAGTTGACGGTCACAATCCCATGGCAGAACTCCTATAAACCTTAATCTCGGGGGGGGTTTTAAGGCAATCTACAGGAAAATAAGCTGTGGGGGGGGAAAGGGGGGGGTTCTGCGACAAAAAGCCGTAAAAATTTTTATTGCGGAAAGGGGGAAGAATCAGTAATTATGGGCTGACATTATGTCATTATAGCATTCATTAAAATGCATCATACAAGAGACAATGTAAAATTATGGTACCTGGACTATATGTCCCAACCTTATCCGTAAGCCGTGACCCCACTGGAGTTGCTGGTGAAAGGACCCCCAAAAAAAAATACCAGTAGACTTAGCTGTCATTAAGTGGTCTGAGCTTGTAGAGAGGTCTTTCGTTCATAGGAGGGATACCTTTTAAAAAGCATTTTGAGCGTCTCTTCTATTTGGGTCCATAGATTCGGTTCCGTCAGATACCTCCTAAAGGTCAATCGCTGTAACTCTACAATTAAGGTCCATTGGAAAATTAAGATCACCCTAGGCCCGATCCATGGCTGGTTGACGGGGGTACGATAGGGTGAAAGCGTACGCGTCGTGTTGATTGTTCAAGGTAGAGGTCTGGCAGGTTAATGTTGTAAGGACTTTATTTGCAATTTATCGTTTAGTATACTGTATGCAGGTCCATGGTAGGGTATTATTGAAAGATTGTTATAATAATCTGCGTGATTTTGTGCAAGTTAAGGTCTTACCTTGATTAAATGAATGAAGCATTCAATTGGGTGGTATATGTGGGATGTAACTCTAAAGTTGTAAAAGTATTCATTTGTTAAGTTCAAGGTATACAGGAACATTGGGTTTCTGTTTTTGGGGATCAACCGGTTGGACTCACTTTGGTTTATGATCTGCGTAGACGTTAACAAGGGAAGGTGCGATCAAGTAGTCATGATATGGACGGTTACGAAGCATAAGATGGGGTTAAACATTTTTGGTCAGGTTATTAAGGTATCAGACCATTCTTTTACATTGTTTATGATATGCTTGGGGTAAATAGATTAATGTACTATATACATATAATGTTTTAGAACATACATGAAATGTCTTAATACATTAATATAATATTTGTGGTGCATATATGTACATCTTAATATGTATATAAGTTTAATGTATGGTTATTATACATGAATGTTATAAATCATACATTAATGTGGATGAAATAGGTATGTTAGCCTTAATATGGGGTAATAAATTTATGCTCTATATACATAAGGCGGAGGCAGTTGTT